CATCGTTTCAAATTTTGGGTTTTAGAGTTGAGAGAGATATTTAGAGAGAGTAAGAATTCTCCCTATTTCTTAGATTCGTGGACTCAATTCAATTCAGCGATATCTTTTATTCATCTTTTTTTTCACCAAGAGAGGTTCATAAAACTCTTAGACTTCCGAATTTGGGGTCTCGTACTTTCACGCAAAGGCAATCGATATTTCACGATCAAGAATGTAGTATTTTTTGTAGTAGTGATCCTTATGTATCGTATTAACAATCGAAAGATGATCGAAAGAAAAAATGTCTATTTGACAGGGCTTCTTCCTATATCAATGAATTCCATTGGACCCAGCAATGATACAATGGACGACTCAAAAGATTCGTTCAATATCAATTGGTATAGTAAGTTGATTGTTCCGCTCCTGTATCGAAAAAAGATCTCTGATAGGGATGAGGATTCGAAATATCATACGCGGATGAATAATCATCTGTTTCCAAAAGAAATCAAAGAATTTCTTGGGAATCCTACAAGAGCCGGCCGGTCTTTTTTATATGACAGATGGTCAGAACTTCAGCTGGATTTGAATCCTACTGAGAGGTTCTTTAAGAAAGAAGAAGATGTTTCTTTTGTTCTTTTGAGGCAATCGGAAAAGAAAGAAAGAGCCAATATAGTCAAGATAAATAGAATTTTACAAAATACTGTCTCAATTCATCCTATTTCATCCGATCCAGGATGTGATGGGGTTGCGAAAGATGAGCTTTATAGTTCCGATTCATTCTTGAACAAAAATAGACTTTTTTGGTTATTTCATCTATTCCAGGACCGGAATAGGGCAGGATACTTGTTACACCATGATATGGCAAATCTATTCAATGATATGGCAAATCTATTCAATCTATCGCCGGATCTAGTGTATGATAAGGGATTTGTTTTTTATATTGAGTCTTCCGAATTGGAGCGCAAACAAAAATTCATAAATGCGGTCAACTGCAGGGATGAATCAAAAAAGAAATCTTTATTGGTTCTACCAAATAAATCTTTATGGGTTCTACCTCCTCTTTTTTACGAAGAGAATAAATCTTTTTATCCAAACAATACCTATGGATACATAAAAAACCGATGGAATCAATTCCATCGCAACTTGGAATATGGAATTCAAAGGTATCAAATAGGAAAAAATATTCTTAATCATAGACCTACGAGGAAATACACGATTAACCAACATTTCTCAAATAGGAAAAAAAAACAGAAGAACTGGTCTCTTATTTTGATTTATCAAATTTATCAAACCGAGAGATCTATGAATAAGGATCCAAATGCATATAAATACAAATGGTCCAATGGGAGTAAGAATTTCCAGGAACAATTGGACCATTTCATTTCTGAGCAGAATAGCCGTTTTCAAGTAGTGTTCGATCGATTTCTAGTAGTGTTGGATCGATTCCATAGGAATGCATATTCGATTGATTGGTCCGAGATTATTGAGAAAAAAGATTTGTCCAAGTTTCTTCCAGTTTTGTCCAAGTTTCTTCCAGTTTTGTCCAAGTTTCTTCCATTTTTGTCTAACTCACTTCCTTTTTTCTTTGTGAGTTTCGGTAATATTCCCATTCATAGGTCCCAGATCCACATCGCTGAATTGAAACGTCCGAATAATCCACTTCCACTCGAGAATCAGCTGTTAGACTCAATGGGTCTTCTAATGTTTCGTGTGAAAAAAAGGAAACCCTTCTTATTGGATGACTTTTATACTTCTAAAAAATCAAAATTAGCCTTGTATGAATTCAATGAAGAAAGAATAGCAGCAAAATTATCCGAAGGAAGAATATCAGAAGGAACAATATCATCATTTTTGTTCAAGAAGACAAAAAATTTGATATCATTCTATACTAGACGGAAGAAAAAGAAAGAAGAAGAGAAGAGGTTTCGACTATTCCTCGATTTAGTAAAACCATTCGGCGGTAAAAGAAAAAGAAAGATTTATAACGTGCAATCTTTTTATAACATGGATTTCTCAATGATGTGCTTCTCAATGATATCCTACGATCAAGATAGTTGGCGGAGTCCCCTGCTGAAACCATTTCATAGAAGTTCATTGATATCTGCTTTTTTAAAAGCACCTCGACTTGGATTATTCAAGAACCATGAGGATCTCAAATTAAAGTCAAAGAGGATGTATGTTTTTTATAAAAATAATCCATATTGGATTAAGACTCAATCTGATGAAAAAGCTTTTCCTGGGATATTTTTACGATCCGTAAAGGGGATAAAATACATTTTAACAAAAGATTCTAAGAAATCTTTACGATCCAAAAAGAGGAAAAAACACATTGAAAAAGGGCCGATGTATAGAAACAGAAAGAGTGTTTTTTCAACTCTCTCAAAATTGAAGGAAATCCACCCATATATAATACAATTGTCACTTACCCGGACAGGACACGAAGTTCTAAATTTAATATTTATAGATATTTTTTTAGACCTATTGGCGATACTACGTAGGAGTCCTAAATTTCAACAATTTGTATCCATTTTTCATGATCTTAGGGATCGATCCAAGCGAATTCTTCGGGAAAAATTGTGTCTTCCACCACGGAATCCTATAAGTGAGATTTCGATTAAGTGCTTAAATAATTTTCTTGTGCACGTGTGCGAAGATATTTTGGAAAATGAGTCACCATTGATATCGACACATCTGAGTGAGTTCTTCGTTTTAATCTTTATCCTTCTTCTTGTTACCGGATATCTCGTTCATACACATGTTTTCTTTGTTTCTCGATTCTCTAAGAAGTTACAGACAGAGTTCGAAGAAGTCAAATCTTTGATGATTCCATCATACATGATTGAGTTGGAAAAACTTCTGGATAGGTATCCTCTATCAGAACTGAATTCTTTCGGGTTAAAGGATATGTTTCTCATTGCTCGGGAACAATTAGAAAATTTTATAGAAGAAATAAATTTTCTAGAAGAAATAAATTTTAAACTAAATGAAGAAATAGAAGGTTCGGCTTCTGCACGTTCGAAGAAGACAGATTTGAATCTCAGCGATCTCATAAGCATGATAAGGATTATAAGGATTATACCAAATCCCATCAATCGAATCGCGTTTTTGAGAAATACTAGACATTTAAGTCATACAAGTAAAGCGATCTATACCTTGATAAAAAAAAGAAAAAGTGTGAATAGTGATTGTGATTGGATTGATGATAAAATAGAATCCTGGATCTTGACCAGTGATTTCGTTTCTGATAAAGAAAGGGAATTCATGGTTCAGTTCTCTACCTTAACGACAGAAAAAAGGATTGATCAAATTTTATTGAGTCTGACGAATAGTGATCGTTTATCAAAGAATAACTCTGGTTATCAAATGATTGAGCAACCGGGAACAATTTACTTACGAAATTTAATTGATATGCATCAAAAGTATCTACTAAATTATGAGTTCAATACATCCTGCTTAGCAGAAAGACGGATATTCCTCGCTCATTATCAGACAATGACTTATTCAGAAACCCCATGTGCGGCTAATAATTTTGATTTCCCATCTCATGGAAAACCCTTTTCGCTCCGTTTAGCCCAATCCCCTCCTAGGGGTATTTTAGTGATAGGTTCTATAGGAACTGGACGATCCTATTTGGTCAAATATCTAGCGACAAACTCCTATGTTCCTTTCATTACAGTATCTCTAAACAAGTTCCTGGATAACTATCCTAAAGGTTTTGATATTAGGGATATTTTTGCTGATGATGATGATGACGACCTTTTTGATGATAGAGAGGGTACCATTTACAGTCTTTTACCTAGCAACGAAGATAGTTGCTATAATTTGGATGGTTATGATAGTGACTATCTGGACCATCACTATGATAGCCATTTGGAGTTTCTAAGTATGCAGGATCCGATACCTGAGGATGTCATACCGGAAATAGATCGATTTTTTCTCACGCTTCAATTCGAATTAGCAAAAGCAATGTCTCCGTGCATAATTTGGATTCCAAACATTCATGATCTGGATGGGAATGAGTCGAATGACTTATCCCTGGGTCTATTAGTGAACTCTCTTTCCAGCGATTCTGAAAAATCTTCTACTCGAAATATTCTTGTGATTGCTTCGACTCATATTCCCCAAAAAGTGGATCCCGCTCTAATAGCTCCGAATAAATTAAATACGTGTATTAAAATACGAAGACTTCTTATTTCACAACAAAGAAAGCACTTTTTCAGTCTTGCTCGTACGCGTGGTTTTCACTTGGAAAAGAAAATGTTCGATACTAATAGATGCGGGTCCATAACTCTGGGTTCTAATGTACGAGATCTTGTAGCACTTACCAATGAGGCGCTATCGATTAGTATTATACAAAAAAAATCCATTATAGACACTAATATAATTAGATCCGCTCTTCATAGACAAACTTGGGATTTTAGATCTCAGATAAGATCGGTTCAGAATCATGATATATTTTTGTATCAGATAGGAAGGGCTGTTTCACAAAATCTACTTCTAAGTAATTTTTCCATAGATCCTATATCTATCTATATGAAGAAGAAATCATGTAACGGGGGGGATTCTGAGTTGTACAAATGGTACGTCGAACTTGGAACAAGCATGAAGAAATTAACGATACTTCTTTATCTTTTGAGTTGTTCTGCCGGATCCGTCGCTCAAAACCTTTGGTCTCTAACCGGACCTAATGAAAAAAATGATGGTATCGCTTCTTATAGACTCCTTTATAATGATTCTGATCTAGTTCATGGCCTATTAGAAGTAGAAGGTGCTCTGCTGAGATGCTCACAGACAGAAAATCCGTTTGATAATGATGCAGTACCATTTCTTCTTAGGCCCGAACCACGGAATCCCATAAATATGATTCGAAATGGATCTCGTTCTATCCTTGATCATAGATTTCTCTATGAAAAATATGAATCGGGGTTCGAAGAAGGGGAAGGAGTCCTCGACCCGCTAGAGGAGGATTTATTCAATCACATAGTTTGGGCTCCTAGAATGTGGCGTCCTTGGGAATTTCT